TCTTTTTGAGCAAGAGCTAAAGTAGCTCCTAAAAATAATGTTATTATACCTATCAAAGATATTAGATTTAGTATGTAAGGTATAACTATGAAAAGAGGAAGAAGCCGAGCTACAAGAAAAATTCCTGCTGCTACCATGGTAGCAGCATGGATAAGAGCCGAAATAGGGGTAGGCCCTTCCATGGCATCGGGTAACCAGACATGAAGGGGAAATTGGGCAGATTTAGCAACTGCGCCGGAAAATAATAGGAAGGCACATAAAGTAACAAATAAAGGATTAACTTCATTATTATAAACCAAGTTTTTTAGTATTTCAAACAAATCCCGAAATTCAAAACTACCTGTTATCCAATAAAAACCTAAAATTCCTAATAATAACCCAAAATCCCCGACACGATTAGTTACAAACGCTTTTTGACAAGCATTCGCCGCACTGGGTCGGGTGAACCAAAAACCTATTAATAGATAAGAACACATTCCAACTAATTCCCAAAAAATATAAATTTGTATTAAATTCGAACTAGTAACTAATCCCAACATTGAAGTATTGGAAAAACTCATATAAGCAAAAAATCTCACATATCCCCGATCATGAGACATATAATTGTCACTATAAATAAGAACCATAATACCAACACTTGTGATTAATATTGACATAATAGAAGTAAGTGGATCAACCAAGTAGCCAAACTCTAAAGAAAAACCATTATTGATGGTCCAAGACCATACAGATTGATAGGCGGAATTGTTATTTAGTTGCTGAATAAAGAAATGGGCTGAAAAAAGCATAACTATACTTAATAATAAAACACTCGGAAAAGCCCACATACGGCGAAGATTTTTGGTTGCCGTTGGAAAAAGTAGAAGTCCTGCTCCTATTAACATAGGAACTGGAAGTGGAATGAACGGTATGATCCATGAATATTGATATGTATATTCCATAAAAAAATAAATAAAAAAATTATCTTAATTAATTGTTTCTGATTCACCGGTTCTTATTTCTTTTCTTTTGAAAGCGATCGATTAATAAAAAAAATTAAGATATATAAAATAAAACTTAATATAATATAGAATTTTCCAGCCTTAATTATTCGGAATCTTTCCAAACTACTTCAACTATTTCAAATGAAGATGAAGAGTTAGGGTTAGTCAAATGATATGAACAAGTTACGAGTGAAAAATAAATATGTACTTTGTTTATTATTAAGTTTCTTAATTAATATTTAAGTTTCTTATTAATATTGAATTGAATTGTTAATATGAAATTTAAATTTTTAAGTAAAATTTTATGAAGATAAAAACTAAAAATTGCATTTTCGGTCTAATTATTACGTATTTCTAATTATTACGTATTAAAATAATTTTTTTATATCTATAGAGCAAGGATAAATAATGACAGCAAAAACAGTATTTTATACGAATCATAGGAACCATAACTTGAACTTGACCCATAAAACCTATTTCCCATAAAACAAAACCTATTTAGTGCAGTTGGGTTATTTTATTCCCAATCATTAACGAATTCATTTTAGAACTAATTGATTGTCTTCCATTACAATAAAAGCTATTTGTAGGAAATGCTATCCCACACTTTTTTTATGTAAAATAAAAACGGAGGGGCCAATAAAACGGTTTTTAGAAAGTATTTTGTATATTTTAATCGATTAACTATTAGACTCATTCGAGTTTGAAAATTAAGTGTACTTTTTCTTCGAACTTGACCAATTTAATTAATATAATAGAAAAAGAAAAATTATTAAAGTTTTTTTAGGAGAGGTATTGGTTTTTTAAACCTTTCGATGTATTTTATTACATGTAAGAATGTAACATGACAAAAAAAGAAAGCAAACACGCAACCCCTTTGTTTGTATTTTTTTTTATTTTAATTTGATTTTATCAACTTCAATCTATTCTATTTGGCATAGTAGATCTTATTGTTCTTAGTAATATTTTAGACGATTTTTCCATAGACCTTGGGAGTGTAATTTAGAGAATAACTAGATAGAGATATAGTAAAGAACAATTGATTTTGAACAATAAGATGTCTTTCACATCCAACCGACGAACCTATTATCATTTTTTAATGGCAGTTCCAAAAAAGCGCACCTCTAGTTCAAAAAAACGTATTCGTAAAAATAGTTGGAAAAGGAAGGGGTATTGGGCAGCATTGAAAGCTTTTTCGTTAGCGAAATCTCTTTCTACCGGTAGCTCAAAAAGTTTTTTTTATGTGACAAATAAATAATAAACCAATAGACTAAATAATCTGGATCGGTCTAATTCGAAAAAGAGTCTAATTTTTGTTAGAATTTTATTTATTTATAAGTTTTTTTTTTCTAAACTTTAGAAGTTATCAAAATAATATAAATAATATAATAATAATAGTAAAATAATCTAAATTACTATTTTTTTTTCATTTACATTTAATAAAACAAAATTATTTCCCTTCTCTAATGTTTTAACCTGATCAATAACAATATTAAATTGAATTTATTTTGTTTTTTTAGTAGAAATAAGAATTCGGTTGTCTACTGAATTTAAAAAATGAATGGTATTCTTTTGTTTGAAAAAAGAATAAACGCAAGCACAAGGTTTCACCTTTGGTTTTGGTATGCTTTATCATTTTCAAGATGGGGATTCTCACCTTCCCCATCGACTTGACTCGATAATCCATTTTTATTTTTAGTTCTATCCATGGATTGAAGTCAAAATTATCTAGTTACAAACGTTCCGTTTTATTTTCAGGAGACTGTAGAGTAATAAACTACGAAACGAAAAATCCCGTTCCGTTGTTAGTTAAGTTAAAAAAACGGATACCCTAAAATGAAAATATTAAATAAATAATAAACAAAACGATTTGAAACAAACTTTTAGTCATCAATTTGAATGTTTCCTAAAAAAATATGGAATTAACCGCCTCAATCTCGACGATTGAATAAAAATAGGTTATTATGATTTCGAATAAGCCGCTATGGTGAAATCGGTAGACACGCTGCTCTTAGGAAGCAGTGCTAGAGCATCTCGGTTCGAGTCCGAGTGGCGGCATGGCTTTTTCTAAAAGAGTAAGCCCTATAATGAATTCAATTCCCGATTTCAATTCCTATAATTGAGGCTCCTCGTTTTTAATAATTTTTATGATATTTTCAACTTTAGAGCGTATATTAACTCATATATCCTTTTCAATCATTTCAATTGTAATTACAATTCATTTGATAACTTTATTAGTCGATGAAATCGTAGGACTATATGATTCATCAGAAAAGGGGATGATAGCTACTTTTTTCTGCATAACAGGATTGTTAGTTACTCGTTGGATTTATTTTGGGCATTTACCATTAAGCGATTTATATGAATCATTAATTTTTCTTTCGTGGGGTTTTTCCATTATTCATATGATTCCGTATTTTAAAAAACAAAAAAACCATTTAAGCGCAATAACCGCGCCAAGTGCTATTTTTACCCAGGGTTTCGCTACTTCGGGTCTTTTAACTGAAATGCATCAATCCGCAATATTAGTACCTGCTCTCCAATCCCATTGGTTAATGATGCACGTAAGTATGATGGTATTGGGCTATGCAGCTCTTTTGTGTGGATCATTATTATCACTAGCTCTTCTAGTCATTACATTTCGAAAATTCATAAGGATTTTTAGTAAAAGCAATAATTTATTAACTGAGTTATTTTCCTTTGGTGAGATTCAATACGTGAATGAAAGAAACAATGTCTTACAAAACACTTCTTTGATTTCTTCTCAGAATTATTACAGGTATCAATTAATTCAACAATTGGATCGATGGAGTTATCGTATTATTAGTTTTGGGTTTATCCTTTTAACCATAGGTATTCTTTCGGGAGCAGTATGGGCTAATGAAGCATGGGGATCCTATTGGAATTGGGATCCAAAAGAGACTTGGGCATTTATTACTTGGACCGTATTTGCGATTTATTTACATATTCGAACAAATAAAAATTTTGAAAGTGTAAATTCTGCAATTGTGGCCTCAATGGGCTTTTTTATAATTTGGATATGCTATTTTGGAGTTAATCTATTAGGAATAGGGTTGCATAGTTATGGTTCATTTACATTACTATCTAATTGAATTGAATAAAGTACTTGACAACTAGAAGCATAGGACAGCCTACGTATATATATGAAAACCATCAAGAACCATTTGAATCATTCCATTTCCATTACTTGATTCAAATGGTTCTCGAAAATGTCAAAAATATCTGGTTATATGGTTATAATAGAATTCCAATTTTTTATTTAACTTAAGAGCAGAAAAATACTTTTTTTATTGTACAATGAACGATTTAAAAAATCATCGTATTTTATATTTTGGTTTATTCACAAAAACTATCTATAAAAATAATTAGATATAATAGCTTCGACCTTGTCAACTGATAATGCGAAAACGAAATCGGGATAAATACCAATACCTATTACAGGTAAAAGGATAGAAATCGAAACAAATAACTCTCGCGGTCCAGAATCAAAAAAATAAGAGTTTGGGGCATTAAAAAGCTTGTATCCATAGAACATCTGGCGTAACATAGATAATGAATAAATAGGAGTTAATATCATTCCAATTGCCATTACAAAAGTAATTAATACTTTTGTCATTAAAAGATATTTTTGGCTAGTAAGTATTCCAAAAAAAACTATCAATTCGGCAACAAAACCGCTCATGCCCGGTAATGCAAGCGAAGCCATTGATAAGATACTGAAAGTCGTGAATATTTTTGGAATTGCGATAGCCATTCCGCCCATTTCGTCGAGATAAACAAGTCGTATTCTATCATAACTCGTTCCGGCCAAGAAAAAAAGCGCAGCGCCAATAAATCCGTGAGAAATTATTTGTAAAACGGCCCCATTGAGCCCTGTATCGCTTATAGAACCAATTCCTATAATTATGAAACCCATATGAGATACAGAGGAATAGGCTATTCTTTTTTTTAAATTACGCTGACCGGGAGATGTTGAAGCTGCATAGATTATTTGAATTGTGCCTACTATCATCAACCAGGGAGAAAATATAGAATGGGCATGGGGTAATAATTCCATATTGATCCGAACCAATCCATAAGCTCCCATTTTTAATAAGATTCCGGCTAAAAGCATACAAGTACTATAATGTGCCTCTCCATGGGTGTCTGGTAACCATGTGTGTAAGGGTATGATCGGTGATTTGACAGCAAAAGCAATAAGAAATCCAATATAGAATATTATTTCTAGTGCTACAGGATACGATTGATTAGCTGATGTTTCAAAATTTAATGTCGGCTCATTGGAACCATATAAACCAATACCTAGAACTCCCATTAATAAAAAAATGGAACCTCCGGCAGTGTACAAAATAAATTTTGTAGCTGAATACAAACGTTTCTTTCCCCCCCACATCGATAGAAGTAGATAAACGGGAATTAATTCTAACTCCCACATGATGAAAAAAAGTAAAAGGTCTTGAGAAGAAAAGGGTCCTATTTGACCGCTATACATTGCTAACATTAGGAAATGGAATAGTCGGGAATCTCGAGTAACGGGCCAAGCCGCTAAAGTAGCTAAAGTTGTGATAAATCCTGTCAGTAAAATGGGTCCTATAGAAATTCCATCTATTCCCAACCTCCAGTAAAAATCAAAAAAATTGATCCATTTATAATTCTCCGTTAGTTGCATTAACGGATCATCCAATTGGAAACGATAACCGAATGCATAGGTTGTTAGAAGGAGTTCGAGGATACATATACATATAGTATACCACCTTATTACCTTATTTCCTCTATGAGGAAGAAAGAAAATTAAGGAACCCGCGGATATTGGCAAAACTACAATTAGCGTTAACCAAGGAAAATTATTCATGGTAAAAACAAAATAAACTTGGACCAGAAAAACCCGTGCTCGAAATAAATATATTTTGAGCGCGGGTTTTTGTCGGTAAGGGTAAAAAAATCAAATGTATTCGAGTAGGGTTTTGTGGAACGTATTAATAAGCTAGACCCATACTTCGAGTTGTTTCATGCCATAAATAAACGCGAACACTCAAGAAATCCGTTGGGCAGGCGGATTCACATCTCTTACAACCAACACAGTCCTCTGTTCTTGGAGCAGAAGCTATTTGCTTAGCTTTACATCCGTCCCAAGGTATCATTTCTAATACATCGGTTGGGCAGGCTCGCACACATTGAGTACACCCTATACACGTATCATAAATCTTTACTGAATGTGACATTGAATCTATAAATTTTTGAACGTCAGAAATTTTCGATCTAGTAAACTTGTAAATGACTCATATATTTAGACACCAGATGAATCAATAATTTACCAGAAATTTTGAAACAATCTACTTCTGGATCGACTCATGCGATAGAGCCAAGATACTTTGATTTCTTACATTTTCGAAAACATGGATTAGATTTAATGTATGGTCATTTAATTCGAATTTATGAATATTAAAATTTCAATGATTAATACAATACTACTTATTCAACAAATTCGATTGATTGATACGAGTTGATTTTCTGTTACGATAAATTGACGAAACAATAGCCGGTCCAATAGCTGCTTCAGCGGCGGCAATAGCTATAACAAAAATTGAGAAAACATTTCCTTTTAATTGCCGACTATCAAAAAAATCAGAAAATGTTACGAAATTTATATTAACCGCATTCAGTATAAGTTCAAGACACATAAGGGCTCTAACCATATTTCGGCTCGTGATCAATCCATAGATACCGATAGAAAATAAGTAGGCACTCAAAACAAGTACATGCTCGAGCATCATTGACTAACTCCTTATCAATTTTGATTCATTTCAATATGAACTGAACAACAATTCAACAGATTCAATTGACTAGAATATAAAGTCCGGAACAAAAGAATATATTGTATTGGTAATAGATTAAATAAAAGAATTTCTATTTTGGATTTTAGACATAACCAATACCGATTTAAAAATTGAAGATAAAAAAATGTAATAACACAGAACAGAATTGAATTTTGATTACTGTTGCTAATTCTAGAGATTTATTACTGGCGCGCTACGGCAATTGCGCCTATCAAAGCGACTAAAAGAATTATCGAAATGAATTCAAATGGAAGAAAAAAATCTGTTGATAAATGAATTCCAATTTGTTGACTATTACTTATCAAATCTTGCTCTATAATCTGGTTTGATCTTGTAGTCCAAATAATCCCGTACCATGACGTATCTGTAATAGTAACCATTAGTAAAAAAAAAATACTTGTACAAACTGGCAAAGTAAACCCGTCCCCAACAGTCCAAAGATTAAAATCTTTGTAATATTCTGAACCATTCATGAACATCACAGCAAATACAATTAAAACATTTATAGCTCCCACGTAAATAAGAAGTTGTGCAGCAGCTACAAAATAGGAGTTTAATAGAATATAGAATAAGGATATACAAACAAGAACCAGTCCCAATGAAAAGGCGGAATAAATGGGGTTGGTAAATAATACCACACCTATACCTCCTAGTATAAGACCCGATCCCAGAAAGACTAAAAGAAAATCATGTATTGGTCCAGGCAAATCCATTATATGTAAAATAAGAGATAAATAAATCAAAATGTTTTTCATGACCTTATTGAGACCCGACCAGAAATTTTTTTTTCTAATTTTTGAGAAATTCCTAATTAAATCCTAAGGGATATGACTAAATGTAGGTACAATTATTGGGCTAATTTTATTCTTTATCTGAAGGAGTAGTTCTAATCCGAAACTTTAGATTTCGAAATATATACAGATATATTAATTAATAGATTATAGATTAATAGATTTTCAATCCAAATTAAGACTTGGTTCTTACCAACCAATCAATACTTGGAATTTGTAGTTATTGACCAAACAAAACGAAAGAACCCCTAATTTCTTTAAATTAGATCAAAACCGAACCTTAGTATTGTTAAAGTAATTGGAAATTATTCTTTAATTAAGAGATTTACTTATTTTTTATTTGAGGCGAATTAAAAATTGTTCTAATTGTATAATCGTCAATTACTGACATTGGTAAACGACCCAAAGAAATTTGATTATAATTTAATTCGTGACGATCATAAGTAGAAAGTTCATATTCTTCAGTCATTGATAAACAATTTGTTGGACAATACTCAACACAATTACCACAAAATATACAGATTCCGAAATCAATACTGTAATTAAGTAATCGTTTCTTGCGAATATCCGTTTCCAATTTCCAATCAACAACGGGTAGATCTATAGGACATACGCGAACACATACTTCACAAGCAATACATTTATCAAATTCAAAATGAATTCGACCACGGAAACGCTCCGCGGTGATTAACTTTTCATAAGGATATTGAATAGTTACGGGTAAACGATTTGCGTGGGATAAAGTAATCATGAAACTTTGACCAATGTACCTTGCAGCCCGTACTGTTTGTTGACCATAATTCATGAACCCAGTTACCATAGAAAACATATCGTGAATATATATGAATAATTTTATGTTTGTTTATTTCTCTTGGTTGAGACAAGTTGTGAATATAGAATATTCCTTTACAGCGAAAAGAGTTGGGAAGAAGTTGTTAATAATAGATTACCGAGCGAGATAGGTAAAAGAAATTTCCATCCAAGATTTAAGAGTTGGTCCATTCTTAGCCTCGGCAAAGTCCATCTTGTTGTGATAGGAATGAACAAAAACAAATAAGTTTTAGCTAATGTAATAAAGATACCAATTGTCGCTCCAAAGACTCCACCCATTTTATTTATTTCAAAAAACTCAGAAACATATATGTCCGGAATAGAGATATTCCAACCTCCCAAGTAAAGAACTGTTACAAATAATGAAGAAACTAATAGGTTTAGATAGGAAGCAACATAAAATAAACCGAATTTGATACCCGAGTATTCGGTTTGATAACCTGCTACTAATTCTTCTTCTGCTTCTGGTAAATCAAAAGGTAATCTCTCACATTCTGCTAGGGAAGAGATGAGAAAAATGATAAACCCTATAGGCTGACGCCACAAATTCCACCCCCCCAAACCGTATTTTGATTGCGCCTCAACTATATCAATTGTACTTGAACTGTTAGATAATCATAGTCGGTGATACCATCACTGTTACCATCGCTATTACAGAACCGTACATGAGATTTTCACCTCATACGGCTCCTTGAAGGCCATAAATAAATCTAAGGGCCGGGTAAGTTTTATTTTGATTTTATCTTGATATGTTTGTAGGATGAATAAGATCAAACTTTATTGGACGGTCCAAAATTAGACCAATTGAATTCTGTCTGTTATAATTATTTAGTTTTTTATTTAATTAATTATTATTTTAATAATTAAATAAAAAAAAAACACACAAAGTACTTCTGAATTGATCTCACCCCTTCTTTAATAATTTAAATTCTTCTTTGTTGAGTAATAACTTAATTCTTCAATAAAATACTTCTTGTAGAAATATCAATAACCCGTCTTTTTCACTTAAAAAAAATTCCATATTAATTCATGAATTATGATACAAATTCTATATATATGAATATGGAAAAAGATCAAAAAGATTTTTTTTTATTGGAATTGGGTTTCTTTCTCTTTTTTTTTTTTTTTCGTTCCTATTCTTCTTTCTATTTCTGAGAAAAAGAGGGCTTACAAAATAAAGGAAAGGGTTTTTTCGTTCCCAATAGTTATGTATTTAATCGGTGGATAGGAGCATACTCTGGATTGGAATCGTGCCTTGGGGAGTACTGCCTAATAATTTCTACCAACTTTAAGCCCCAATTAGTATTCTTTGTTTGTATATTATGTCAAAATGTTCTTTTGGATAATTTACATAATCTCCATTTCCATTACAAATCCGTTACATATCTTGGTGTTTCTAACCATCCACACGTTTTTGTTCAACCCCCCGTTATGATAATACGTGTATGGTAATACATACAAATGATAGTGAAAACTCAATACGGTGGATCTTTTGAGCCCGCTTCAAGTCAGGATGACTAATCAACCAATCTTGGGGTAAACGGTTTCTTATGTTTATTTCCGCTTAACTCTTTAACTCTTATACATGGAAAATGAGACTCAATATTTTTACTGCGAATTTATATATTCTAAATTATCTTATTTATACTTATTTATATATTTATATATAAGCTGTTTTCTTTCACTCATATAACTATTTGATTTAATTCTTCAATCCGAAATCCGAATAATTAATAAAAAAAAATGAAGATATCTACTCTACTCAATTCATTCCACCACTTTCCTAGAAAGAAAGAATAAAGAAAAGTTTATGTCTATATATCAACGAATCGCACGTAGAGATATGGATAACACACATAAAGTTAATGGTATTTCATAACTAATCGATTGAGCAGCAGCTCGTAGACCACCTAAAAAGGAATATTTATTATTTGACCCGTATCCTGACATAAGAAGTCCAATGGGAGCAATACTTGAAATGGCAATCCATAAAAAAACACCAATATTGAGATCCGCTAAAACAAGGCGATAACCAAACGGAACTACTAAATAGCTTACTAAAATTGATATAACTGCTATGGATGGACCGATACTGAATAAACGAGTATCCCCTCTAGATGGAAAAAGATTTTCTTTGAAAAGAAGTTTTGTCCCATCTGCTAGAGCTTGAAGAACTCCCAAAGGGCCGGCGTATTCAGGTCCAATACGTTGTTGTATTCCCGCGGATATTTCTCTTTCTAACCATACAATTACCAGTACGCCTATTGTGATTCCCAATACAAGAGTCAAAATAGGAATAAATAACCATATAATTCCATAGACCTCTTTTAAAAATTCCAATCTAGAAAAAGAATCGATATCTTGTACTTTTGGTGTATCAATTATCATTTCAACGATCAACTTCTCCCATAATGATATCTATACTACCTAGTATTGTCATAATATCAGCCAATTTCATTCTTTTAACTAACTGAGGAAGAATTTGCAAATTAATAAAACCCGGCGGTCGAATTTTCCATCTCCAAGGAAAACCACTCCGATCCCCTATCAGAAAAATCCCCAACTCTCCTTTTGGGGCTTCGACTCTCACATAAAGTTCTTGTTTCGGCAATTCAAATGTAGGAGAAGGTTTTTTACTAATAAAGCGATATTCAAAATCATTCCATTCTGGATTCCCTTCTCTATCAAAGTATCGGATTTCTAAATTCTCATATGGTCCCCCCGGAATTCCTTCGAGAGCCTGTTGAATAATTTTTATGGATTCTACCATTTCACCAATTCGGACTAGATAACGAGCCAATGAATCTCCTTCTTTTTGCCACTGTACTTCCCAATCAAATTCGTCGTAACACTCATACTGATCAACTTTACGAAGATCCCATTGTATTCCGGACGCTCGCAGCATTGGTCCCGATAAACCCCAATTTATTACTTCCTCTCGACCAATAATGCCTACCCCCTCGACTCGTTCTAAAAAAATTGGATTGCGTGTAATAAGTTGTTGATATTCAGCAACCCTTGTTAAAAAATAATTGCAGAAATCCAAACATTTATCTATCCAGCCATGAGGTAGATCAGCCGCTACTCCCCCGATCCTAAAATAATTATGCATCATTCTCATACCGGTGGCAGCTTCGAATAGATCATATACTAATTCTCTTTCTCTGAAAATATAGAAAAAAGGAGTCTGTGCACCAATATCCGCCATAAAAGGACCGAGCCATAACAGATGAGAAGCTATACGACTCAACTCCAACATAATTATTCTGATATAGCTGGCTCTTTTAGGTACTTGAATATTTCCCAGCTGTTCCGGCCCATTTACCGTTATTGCTTCTGTGAACATAGTAGCTAAATAATCCCAACGTGTTACATAAGGCAAATATTGTATAATTGTTCGGTTTTCCGCAATTTTTTCCATCCCTCGGTGTAAATAACCCAATATTGGTTCACAGTCAATAACATCTTCACCATCTAGAGTAATGATAAGTCGAAGAACACCATGCATTGATGGATGGTGGGGACCCATATTGACTACCATGAGGTCTTTTCTTGTAGCTGGTATATTCATAGGTTTTTCCTTAATTCATTCTTTCATGAATTTCTGAAAACGAAAAAAAGTTCATTCAAATTCAAGATCTAATAAATCAAATAATTAAAAATGCCTCTTCAAATTAACGAGTTTTTAATTCCCGAATATCCAACCGATTAATTAATTCTTTATAACCCATTTTATTTTTCTTTGACAAATAAGATAGCAGTCGTTGGCGTTTTCCCAGAATTTTACGTAGACCTCTCTGAGATAAATAGTCTTTTTTGTGTAATTGTAAATGTGAAGTAAGTCTTCGTATCCTATTGGTGAAACTAAATATTTGAAATTCAACAGATCCCCTGTTTTCTTCTTTTTCTTCTTGTGAAATAACTGAGATGAATGAATTTTTTACCATAAAATGAAACCCCCTCTTTTTTTAAGATATTTTTGTTGATAGATATATTTATTGATCAGTAATAATAATGTCACTCGTTTTAGTTTGGTATAGACAATAATCTGAATTTCGTTATAAATTTCGGATTTTTTTAAATCAAATTGAATCAATCCGATTTTAATTTTAAAATTCGATTTGAAAAGGTATACAAAAGGGTGGTTGTTTTCTGCACTCCCAAAAGATAAAAACTTAGTCCTACAATCAGAAGGTTTTATTGATTCATTTCTAGATCGAATTGATAGGTCATTGAATTAGTATCATGTATCAGAATGGAATGTAAGACAATGGATGTGTGCACCTCTTTGTCGTCATAGACCCGCTGTGATATGGGATGGGAAATATAGCAAAAATGGACTAGTAATAAATTTTCAATCGCGGATACATATGTATCCTTACCATACCGAAACGACTGCCGTTATTGGTATCAAACCAATACCGATTCATACAAGCTAAATCTTCTAATCGATAATTGGGCCAAAGAAATAACTTTAATTTAATAAGTTTTTTTTTTAATCCTTTGCTTTTATCCAAACCCTGGCCGTTTACCTTATTCCCATTCCCCAATGCTGAATTTTTATGCATATCATTTCTATTCCTAGAATTGAAACAAATTAGAATTCTAAATTCTCTCCGAAGTCTGGGTGATAAAAGATTTTCAGGAACAAACAAATCATAATTATTTTTATCTCTATTTCCAGTCATCTTTTGATATTTGGTAATGACTTTATCAGAATTCTTATCATCAGAATTCTTATCAACATGGTTTTTTTCTCGGTATTTTTGATTAATCTGGTGTTTACTTTGATGAACCAATGAAATACCAATGGTTTGATACATAATAAATTGTCCATCATTTTTTATAGATAGACGAATCGGTTCAATAATAAAAATTCCTCTTTTGATCAATTCTGTAAGAGTTAAATTTTTCTGAATCATCAGAATATCCAGACTCATTTCTCCCCTTTGAATAGAGGATATAGTTATTTCTCTTGGATTTATCAGTCTAAGCAGGAGACAATATACTTTGATGTTATTGATTATTTTTTTATTTAAAATATCATCCCATCGCAATTGAAAATGCAAATACCTTTTTAGCAAGAAATAAAACTCCGCTTTTGTATTGTTCTTGTATTGCTTTTTATTTTTATGTTTTTTCATGTCCGAGCCCATATAATCTTCTTCAACATCTTTTTCTTGGTTTGAAAGAGCGGATTCAAGGTTTGCTTGGTCCGCGGATTCTTTTTGACCTTTATTTCGTTTTTTTAATTCAAGAGATTTTTTTTCATTGGAGGATATAAAAGGATCTCTTTTTTTATTTCCAGCGATGCTTTTGTTTTCAATATCAGTAGCGTTTTCATTTATATTAGAATCTAAAAGAAGTAATTTTATTGGTATAACCCACGGTTTAGTTTTATACAAATTATAAAGTATCAAAAATTCTGGGAAGAACCAATGTTCAAGATTTGATATGGGACGATTTAATATTTCTTCATTCATTCCCATCCAATCCAAAAACCCTTTTTGATTGGATAGGTTGATTTCTTGATCTTGATGAATCGTGAGGTAAAAAGGATCTTTCTTTTTTATTTTATCAATTATTTGATAATTATTAAGCTTAGCCTTAGTAGATTTTTTATTACTGTCAGTATCAATATTGATCCAGGCTTCGATATCGACTTTCTTTCTAAGACAAAAATGGATAATTCTCCAATCAAAATATTTTCTATCCATATTTTTCTCCATATCTCTAATATCATCTTGTACTAGATCATTATTGATAGGGATAATAGGAATACCTTCCATCATATTAAATAATTTTCGTTTATGTGTGTTGGAATTCGAAAAAACTTCTTGGTTATTTTTTACATGAAATGGTGATTCATAAATTGAAGAGTACTTCGTATCTTCAGAATTAATAGATTTATATGCTAACCGATCATATCTATATTGTTTTTTAAAACTCTCCTTTTGATTTAGTAATGAAGCCTTTTCCAAATTTTTTTGTTTTTCGTAGTGAATAAATTTCATTTTTTTAGATGAATTGCATAAATCCTTATTTTGATTCATACAGTGTTGATTGAATCTATTTCGCCATTTTTGTGTTACTAGTCTAGACCATCTAATCTGAGATATATCATATTGATAATGATTCCTTAACCAATTTGTCCATTGATTCATTCCAGACTTCTGACGATTCTTATGTTTTAATTGAGAATGAAACAATTCTTGTGTTCCAACAAAAGAATCCTTTATTTCATTTTTAATAAAAAGGGCTGCTCCATTATATTGAAAGACAGATTTTAACTTATATAAATAGAAATTAATAAATTGGGTTTGTGAGAGTTTGTAAAATACATAGGCTTGTGAAAAGTAGGATAAGTCACAAAAATTATTTGCATTCTTATTACTAATATTAGTATTATAAAGTGCCTTTTTTAGAGTCGAAATAAAGTGAATTAAACTTTGATTTGTTTTATCAATTTTTTCTTGAGTTGTTTCATTATTGGTAATGTATTTATTAATAATTTTTTTTATTGATTCAAGAAATGGTTGTGTATTGATCCTAGGAATATTAATGATCCACAGAAAGATATCTATGTATACCCTTTCAATGAAAATTTTTAAAAAATAATGTGATTTGCGGATTAATCGAACATTTTTTCTTTTTAATATCTGCCAAATATTTTTTTGTGATTCCAACCTTTTATCATCATCACTTATTTTTATTTTGTTAGAACTAATATTTCGATCTGGAATTAGAAACCCCCCCCTTTTTTCATTTTTTATTTTTTCTATTTGATTTATGATTGTGTTTGTTCTATCAGTTAGATCCTGCATTTTTTTTTCTGTCAATGAATAATTTGTCCAATCCCGAGGTATAGTTTGAATGGACGATTCATGAATCATCAAATTACTGATTATCGAATCTTTTTTAGTTTTACTCAATTCAAATTCATATACTTTTCTTTTTCTCAATCCAAACAGGAGAATTGGGTTTATTTTTGAGAGTTCTTTTTTTATTTCTTTTAAAAAATGAATGCTTTTAATGACCCATTTTTTTGTTTCTTTTGAAACATTTAGAAACAATTTTGTTTTTTCTTTTAAAATTCTTAGAATTAGAAAGCATTTCTTTTTCCATTTTTTAATTTTTATTTTGAGTTCTTTAAAAATGGGTTCAAAAAATGAAAGTTGTTTTCTGGGAGAATCAAAAGGGAATTCCGCTTCCATTCCAAAAATTGTTAAAAAACAAAAATCATTTTTGGAATCTTTCTTTTTCATTGGATCGTTATAAGGGGCTCGTAGGTTAGATCTGTGCCAAGGTTTCAGACGAAAAGGAAATAGAATCTTAATCTGAATACCGTCTGTTAACCAGTTTTTTGGAAATTCTTTTTCTGATAATTGAACGCCATTATAGGTGCATTTAACATGCATTTCTCTATTCCAATCCTTTAAATCCTCGGACCATTCGGGAAATTGAAATAATAGCATACGGGCGATATTTTTAACTATTATCAATGAAGGCAATATAATATATTTTCTAAGAATCGATTGGATTACTAACAAAAAACCTCTTATTACTTGAGCAAGTAAAATACTATCCCAGGCTTCCGCTATTTCTATACGTACTTTCTCCTTTCTTTTGTCTTCTTCTTTTTTATCCTCTTCTTTTTTTTTCTCACTTTCTTCTGTGGTTTTCTCTTTATAATCCGAAATTTTGAGTTCTGCGTTTGTCCACATACAATTTCTCAAAATTAGGTTTATACGTTCGGAAATATCAAAAGAAAAAAGGGGGGATTTGTCTATTCGGTCCAAAAAAAGGGGGGAATGCACATCTGCCTCAAAGAATTTCCAAGTAACTATTTTACGTCTTTGAGCACGCACGGAGCCTTTGATTATGTCTCGACGAAAATCTGATTGTTGTGAATAACGTATCAAAGCTACTTCGTCTGTTTGATCAGTATTATTAGTTTCTTGGGTATTATTATAAGTATCCGTATCAGTATTCTGTTGGTTATCAGTAAAAATAACTACACGTTTGGCTTTTCTTGAGCGAATCTCATGATCCTCTACCACACTTTCCTCGGTTTCTCCCTCCTGTTGTTCCAAATCGTTAATTAATTTGTATGACCACCGAGGGACTTTTTTATGGATTTCTTTTAGTGCAATAGATTTTTTTTTTTTCGTTTTCTCGTTGGGAAGAGTTCTATCTGCATCAAATAAAAATTTGAAAATTTTGATTCTATCTTCTGAATCAATTCTTACTTGTTCGTGTTCAGGAACTAAAAAGGGTCTTTTAAAATTTAAACTTGATGTTGATTTTACAGCAAATTCATTGATTAAGTTCAATAAATAATAAATTTGCTTTGCGCATGTTTTTCTATCAAATGGATTTAGTTTCTGTTCAAATTCTAGGCGATTAATAATAAGAAGGATACTATGAATCTTATTTATACAAAACTTTTCTATATAATTTTTTATAAAAATTTCATTTATAATTGAGAGTGAAAACATTTTTTTGATTCGTCCGCGATAGGGTCCATTTAAGAAAGGATCATATATTTTTGGTAAATATTCTTTTTTAGTTTTATCATTACACAACCGAGTTCTTTTTTCGAGTACATTCAGAACAACGGATTCTTTAGCGAGAGTTTTTGCTAGATTTTTGTCGAGAGCTTTTACTCTATTTATAAAATTTTTGCTTATAGTTTTCTGTTTATGTTCATTGGTATAACTCCACTGATTATAAAATTCATTAGATTCATTAGAGGGGACTTTTTCCTTTGGGAACAGAGACGCCTTTGTTTGCATCATTTCCAAAAAAGTTGCCAAACTGGGAGGGTACGTAAAAACTATTCTTTCTTTTCCATCACTTTGACATGTATAAAAAAAATATTGTGACATTTCAGTTCTTACGGCATTTTCAAATCGATTGTTTTTTATATACCGTAGCGGACGATTCCATCGCTTAGGGTCGAAAAGAATAGTTACAACCGGTTTTTCAAACCGGAAGAGATCTTTTTTTTCTTTAAATATTTCTAACTTCGAATTTT